ATGAAATCAATAAGTTTCAACAATTCATTAATTTTAACTAAAAATCTTATATCTGCCCTTCCCGAGAAAGATAAAAATTTTTCATTCATTATTGTAAAGGTCGATGGGGAAAATAAGACTCCCCACCACCAAAATATGATTGAAAATATACTAAAAAAAAAATACAATATTTTTTATTTCTTTAGATTTCAGAAAATAGAAGAATTTTTATTTTAGACATCTTATAAGAATAAGATTAAGAGTCTAGGACTGCCAATTTTTTTATATTAATAATTACTGATCCAATTTTTTGAGTCAAATCCATTCTGATTATTCCAATCTTTTAGGACTTAGTTGTTTGTCGTACAAAAAAACTTTTTGAATTCCCGGTAGAAAGAGATTTCCCTAATGACAAAGCTTTTAACGCTGCCCAATATCCTTTCCTTTTCCAAATATTTTTACGAATACGCTTTTTTGATATCGAAGTACGTTTTTTTGGAACTGCCATTTAAAAATGAAGAAGTTACTCATTGTTATAGTTGGATGTGAAAGACATCTATTGTTCAAAACCAATTATTTTTTCTTATTCATTATCTATTTTTATCTAAAAAAGATTCTCTTCATAAAAAAGAAATATAGATATATATGTGAAAATTTAATAAAAAATGACTCGAAATAACATAAAAATTTTTTGATTCCATACACTATTCGTAAAACCAAAAATTTTTGGTTTGGAACTCTTAATTCTCGTTGTTTATACCTCAAAGTAATATCTTTAGAATTTCTATGTGATAGAAATCAAACTTAAAAAAGAACCTAAAAGACCTTTATTTTCGTCATTCTATTCTATACTTTATTTACATGTAATAAAATACCTCAAAGGATTGTAAACTTTTGCCTAAAAAAGTGAGTCTTTTTTTAGTAAAACTTGAGAAAAATACACCTAAATTAAATTTTAAAATTCGAATGAGACTAGTAAGAAATCTGTTAAAGGATCCATTTTTTTATAAAAAAAGTTCATTTTAGATCTATAATCTTCTAAACTTTAATAATAAATTGTTTTGATTGAAATGGAAAACAATCAATCCCATAATGAATTAGTTAATGAGTTGAAATAAAGTAACTAAAATAAATAATTTTTATTTCATTAGACCGATGACCTTAGTTAATCATATAATTCATATGAACATCAAGTACTCTTTTTAGCTTAAATTTTTAAGCTTGTTTTATTATTTTTATTAATTATAAATTATTATGACGATAAATTATCGTAATAATATAAATTTTCCTATTTATTTAGATTCTTTTTATTTTATATGGCACTTGGTCATGGTCATATCATTTGACCAATTGTAACTTCTTGTTTTGAATATTTCAACGATTTTGAAAAGACTCAGAATAAATACTAATATAAAATTATTAAATTAAATAAGTTAGTGCATATCTTGATTTTTTAGTGACTTTTTCGAAAGAGGTAAGATCCGGTCAATCGGAAACAATTAATTAAGAATAAAAAACTTTTTTTATGGAACAGACATATCAATATGCGTGGATAATACCCTTTCTTCCACTTCCAGTTCCTATGTTAATAGGGTTGGGACTTCTTCTTTTTCCGACGGCAACAAAAAGTCTTCGTCGTATGTGGGCTTTTCAGAGCGTTTTATTGTTAAGTATAGTCATGATTTTTTCCATGAATCTGTCTATTCAGCAAATAAATAGCAGTTCTGTCTATCAATATGTATGGTCTTGGATTATCAATAATGATTTTTCTTTAGAATTCGGATACTTAATCGATCCACTTACTTCTATTATGTCAATATTAATTACTACTGTTGGAATTTTGGTTCTGATTTATAGTGATAATTATATGTCTCATGATCATGGATATCTGAGATTTTTTGCTTATATGAGTTTTTTCAGTACTTCCATGTTGGGATTAGTTACTAGTTCAAATTTGATACAAATTTATATTTTTTGGGAATTGGTTGGAATGTGTTCGTATCTATTAATAGGATTTTGGTTCACACGACCTGTTGCAGCAAAGGCTTGTCAAAAAGCGTTTGTAACTAATCGTGTTGGTGATTTTGGTTTATTATTAGGTATTTTGGGGTTTTATTGGGTAACAGGAAGTTTCGAATTTCGTGATTTATTCCAAATATTAAATAACTTGATTTCTACTAATGAGGTCAATTTGTTATTTGTTACTTTGTGCGCTGTTCTATTATTTGGCGGTGCTATTGCTAAATCTGCACAATTTCCCCTTCATGTATGGTTACCTGATGCAATGGAAGGGCCGACTCCTATTTCAGCTCTTATACATGCTGCTACGATGGTAGCAGCAGGAATTTTTCTTGTAGCTCGACTTATACCTCTTTTCATAGTCATACCCCACATAATGAATTTTATCTCTTTTATAGGGATAATCACAGTTTTTTTAGGAGCTACTTTAGCTCTTGCTCAAAAAGACATTAAGAGGGGTTTAGCCTATTCTACAATGTCTCAATTGGGTTATATGATGTTA